ATGAACCGATCGGATTAACCAACCAAAGTTGGCTTCAGTCATTATGTATTGAACAGAGGCAAAAGCCTCTGTAACAGTCGGACGGTAGTAAAAAGTCATAGCAAAACCCGTAGCTACTTGTACTAAAAAACAAGTAAGTGTGATCCCTCCTAGACAATGAAATATGTTAACATGAGGAGGAACATATTTACTAGTTATATCATCTGCAATCGCCTGAATCTCGAGACGCTCCTCGAACCAATCATATACTTTATTGAGATAGGTAAACCAAGAGGACTCCCCCTCTGAGAACCGTATATGAGAATTTCATCTCGTACGGCTCAAGCAGAAACACCCCAATATTGATTGCAATGGACATGTAATAGAAAGTTGGAAACTTCCTATACACTTGATTCAATCGTCCCCGAAGATACGAAGGAACTCAAATCCAGAATCTCTTCTTTGGTGTGATGATAATGCCAAAATATCAAGTTGGCTCATTTGTCTTTATCTTGATCGTTATAGGCCTCTTGAATCTTCTATTCTCCTATTTATTTGTTATTGAATTTCTTGTTTTTGTTTGTGCGTAATGCAGATTTATGTTTTGTTTACTGTTGATATAATAGGAATTCTCTTGTTGAGACCCTATGAATCGATTGAAACCTCAGATTCATACTATAACCACGATGATTCAATAAAAACCCCCAAGCTAAGACCAAAAGTTCTATGAGCAAGAACTATTTGAGCATCACTTATTCAATGAATGGATGTAATGATTCAAAATCCAGAGAAAAATTTATCCTCATTATTCTGAAGGAAGAAAAATCGTTCAATTTATGACTCTTTGTTTGAAAATTTTTGGAGTCCGGTCGCGAGGTCTGATATAGCAGGTATGAATCATAGTTCAAATATTTCTTGATCTATTCCATATATTCCGTGCTCCAGATACTCAAATGAATATCCGACGAGGCAGAACCATCTTTATCGAGATGACAGATCTATTCTCTGTACTATCAATAGGATCAATTATAACAAGTCACACACTCATATTCCGGAAATACCGAAACAACGGAATTCCACGGTCGAACTACCAGAATGGCCTAGAAAACCAAGTCCTAAGTGATTCATTTTTGATTGAAAAGCTAGGACTTGATGGTTCTTATGGACCTAACTCGTTGAAATTCCATCCAACAAAACGGAAGAATTATAAATCTCCAAAATAATAGATAGGAATATGGCAAATAAAGCCATTGCGACACCCATAAATGGGGTGGTTCCCCATCCAGGAGCCACTTTACCATATTCCGAATTCAATGGTTTCAATAAATCCCCTGTAAGAGTCCGTCTTGGCCCAGATCTAGAACTACCCTCAACAGTTTGTGTAGCCATAAATCCTATTGCATTGGTTGAGATCTGTTGACTTTGTATACTATTCCGTTGTAAATAAACGATCTTATCGTAGCGTAGATCCATCGTGGTCTTGAAATTATCTAATAATGGAAACAGCAACCTTAGTCGCCATCTCCATATCTGGTTCACTTGTAAGCTTTACGGGGTACGCCCTATATACCGCTTTTGGGCAACCCTCTCAACAACTAAGAGATCCATTTGAGGAACACGGGGACTAATTGAAGTAACGAGCCCCCATATGGGGGCTCATTACTAAAAGATAATGAAAAATCATTTCATCTTTTTAGTCGGGACCTTAGGCGGTTCTCGAAAAAAGATAGCGAAAAAAATTATCCCTAAAGTCGAGACTAACAGGAATGTATAAACCAATGCTTCCATAGATTCGATCGTGGTTTACAATTATAGCTTCCACACCTGTTTGTTTGGGATCATTTCCCGGATAAAGAAAGGGCGATGATTAAAATCAAGATTTCTATGGTACCTTATCTTATGTCAAATCCAAAAAATCAAATAGAGAGGCGAAAAATACCAAAGCAATGTTGTATCAGACTACTTGTCTTCTTGTAGTTGGATCTCCAAGTTTTTGGAATGCTCCAAATTCCACTTGAGCATCCAAATCTGGGTCAATACCAGCAAAAACATCTCTGAACAAGGTTCTAGCGCCATGCCAAATGTGTCCGAAAAAGAAGAGCAAAGCAAACGTAGCATGTCCAAAAGTGAACCAACCCCTTGGACTGCTCCGAAAAACACCATCGGATTTCAAAGTAGCACGATCTAATTCAAAAATTTCACCCAATTGGGCACGTCTAGCATATTTTTTCACAGTAGCAGGATCGCTATAGCTGACTCCATTGAGTTCGCCGCCATAGAACTCAACAGTTACACCCACTTGTTCGACACTATACTTCGATTCCGCCCTTCGAAAAGGAACATCGGCTCTCACAATTCCGTCTCCGTCTACCAAAACTACCGGAAATGTTTCAAAAAAAGTAGGCATACGACGCACAAAAAGCTCATGCCCTTCTTTATCTCTAAAAACGGGGTGTCCTAACCATCCAACAGCTATTCCATCCCCGTTGTCCATTGAGCCTGCTCTGAATAATCCACCCTTCGCTGGATTATTGCCGATGTAATCATAAAAAGCTAATTTTTCGGGAATTTTAGACCAAGCTTCCGATAAACTTAGATTTTCGGCTAGTCCGGCGCCAACTCTTCGATATATTTCTTGCTGGAAGTATCCCTGATCCCACTGATAACGAGTGGGACCAAATAATTCGATCGGGGTAGTTGCTGAGCCATACCACATAGTTCCAGCAACAACGAAAGCTGCAAAAAAGACAGCAGCGATACTACTAGAAAGGACAGTTTCAATATTGCCCATACGTAATCCTTTGTATAGACGTTGGGGTGGGCGGACACTAAGATGGAATAGACCCGCTAATATGCCCAATGTACCTGCTGCAATATGATGAGAGGCTATTCCTCCCGGAACAAAAGGATCAAAACCTTCCGCGCCCCACGCCGGATTTACAGGTTGTACTTTTCCGGTTAGGCCATAAGGGTCGGACACCCATATTCCGGGACCATACAAACCTGTTACATGAAATGCGCCAAACCCAAAGCAAGCCACCCCTGAGAGAAATAAATGAATTCCAAAGATCTTGGGCAAATCCAAAGAGGGTTTTCCTGTACGTTCATCACAGAATATTTCTAGGTCCCAATATACCCAATGCCAGATAGCTGCTAAGAAGCACAAGCCAGAAAACACAATATGTGCCCCGGCCACACCTTCGTAACTCCAAATACCCGGATTCGTTATAGTTCCTCCTGTGATACTCCAACCACCCCATGAATTGGTTATTCCTAAACGAGTCATGAAGGGTATAACGAACATACCTTGTCTCCACATTGGATCAAGAACAGGGTCAGAGGGATCAAAAACTGCTAATTCGTATAGAGCCATCGAACCGGCCCAACCAGAAACTAGAGCTGTATGCATTATATGGACAGAAAGCAACCGACCAGGATCATTCAATACGACGGTATGAACACGATACCAAGGCAAACCCATGAAAATACCCCTTTATCAAAGAAAAAATAGACACTATGTAACTTTATCGCATTGGAAAAGACTATGCTATGGACCTCACCCTTTCAGTGGATTATCTCAAAACAAGGGTTAATGTTTATTTGGTTCCGTTGGTAATAATTGAACAATTCTGTTCGTAGGAACAAAGAGAAGCAGATCTATTCTATACCCAATAAGTACCAATACGCAATGGGGAATTAGTCCCATTTTTGGGGAACGAATGTATAGATACTTGTTCATCGTTCGAACGATCTGTTCGTAAGAACTTTCCTTTATTCATTCGGTATTTCTCCATGAAACCTTACAATCTATAGATAAAATACGATAAACGGCAATATTCTGAAGACAATAACCCCAATTGTTTATTACGTTTCCACATCAAAGTGAAGTAGAGTACTTAACTCCCTTTTGAATTTAATGCCCATTGGTGTTCCAAAAGTACCTTTTCGGAGTCCTGGAGAGGAAGACGCGGTTTGGGTTGACGTATAGTGCGACTTGTCAGACATATTGGGTCATACGGGATTTCCCCGTTCTCTCCCCCGATCGAGATATCCTCTGTTTCGCCCAAGAAAGATTGATTGAACCATCAATAATTCGGAGCGTGAAGTACAATTAGATCAATTTATTTGGTTGGGGATCGATATTCTCAATTAAAAGAATTTATGGTTGGCTTGGACCAATAAAATGAAGTATACAGGCTCCGTTCAGAAAATACCAAATTGGTAATCTATGTATGATTACCACTCTATCCTAAACGATTTCTTTATACCATATGAGTGATCTCAAACCGCCAATCAATGGAGTAATATGATAAATCCATCGAATATTGGGTGGAAGGCATGAAAATGAAAGAAATTGAAAAAAAAAAGTCGTAGCAAAAAGAAGTGGTGCTGGGATCATTTGTCCTATATGTGCAAATCAAATTCGGGCAGATCTTTACCCGGAGTAGAGCCTAAACCTAAAAAAAAGAGTTGAAGAGACCCATTCGGGAACAAGAAAATTACATCGTGATTTGGATTTCGATGAAGCAATACATCAATGAGAGGTTAGTTCGATAAGTTCAGTGAATTCGGAAGCAAGTCAAAACTCATGTTTCTTGAAAAATGGAAGAAAAAGCCCCTTCATTAGGAAAAAGCCTGCTACGAAAAAAGAAAGAGGGCTCGAATCGACACATTGATTTTTTTCTCAATTTTTATTTTTTGAACCGTATGCATCCAAAGGTGCGTGTGCGGTTCTTAAGGGATACAATTTTGTCCTAATCAACCGACTTCATCGAGAAAGATTACTTTTTTTAGGCCAAGAAGTTGATAGCGAGATCTCGAATCAACTTGTTGGTCTCATGGTATATCTCACCATAGAGGATGATACCAAGGATCTTTATTTGTTTATAAACTCTCCTGGCGGATGGGTAATCCCAGGAATAGCTATTTATGACACTATGCAATTTGTGTCACCCGATGTGCATACAATATGCATGGGATTAGCCGCTTCAATGGGATCTTTCATCCTGGTCGGAGGAGAAATTACTAAACGTCTAGCATTCCCTCACGCTTGGCGCCAATGAGTTTTTTATTTGAGAGAAAAAAGAAGACTATGCCTTCGCCATATGGAATATGAATAATAAGTAATAATAGCATGGCATTTCGGGTTCGATATGAGCAAACTAGTATTGTTTTTTTATAACATGAGATTATGTATCGAGATAGTAGTATGAAGCAAAGGTTATTTCCGATTTGATCTTATGTATCGGGGTACATTTCAGCGTCACAAACTTTTTGTCAGAAGTCTCTTTCCAATATTCATGTTACGAAAGAGTGTGAAAATGAAAAAAAAAAAGATTCTTTTTTCCTTATTTGATCAGATCAGAAAGAAACTTTGGGATTGCTAAATCACAGACGAGATAAATATATAAAGCAACGGAACCATCATAGTATTTTTGACTCCTCCGAAAGGAAGGATGGTAAATGGATCAGGATCCGGGTCTGATGGATTCTATTTCTCTCTTTCTTCGATGACAGAAGGGAAAAAGAAATTCCATTGCAGAGCCGTATGCAATGCACAAAGGATGCCTGTACGGTTGTTCAATTCTATCTTTTTTTTTCTTCTTTTTATTCTTTATCCCTTGGCCCAATTGTGCGAGATAGAGGAATCGTTCATTGTCTTATATCATCAGGGTTATGATCCACCAACCTGCTAGTTCTTTTTATGAGGCACCCACAGGAGAATTTATCCTGGAAGCGGAAGAACTACTGAAACTCCGCGAAACCCTCACAAGGGTTTATGTACAAAGAACGGGCAATCCTTTGTGGGTTGTATCCGAAGACATGGAAAGGGATGTTTTTATGTCAGCAACAGAAGCCCAAGCTCACGGCATTGTTGATCTTGTAGCGATCGAAAATACCGGGGATTCCGCATAAATCTGTGATTCCATTTCGAATCATAATTGGAATGAACTGTGATTTGATCTTTTATCTTCTTACCTGGATCAAATTGTAAATGGAAGTAATTCATAATCATCCGGTTAGGATCGATCTAAACCAGCCCATTCTGTGTATGATTCGGCATGCCAACTATTAAACAACTTATTAGAAACACAAGACAGCCAATCCGAAATGTCACGAAATCCCCTGCTCTTCGAGGATGTCCTCAGCGTCGAGGAACATGTACTAGGGTGTATGTGCGACTCGTTCAGATCATGGTATGAGTTAGAACAAATGAGACGATTTTTCCAGTATCAAAGACCCGTACCCGTACCAATGAATAGGATAGAATGGAAGAACCCCATTCGCTATCTAAAAATAAAGATCTCTCATATACCTCTATTGTGTATGGAATTTATGGTTTCCATTGGTGCAAATCCAATCACCTCGATTTGAGATGAAAAGCAATTCCCCATTGGTAGCAAATGGTTATCCCATTAAGCGGGGTAAATGGTATTTAAGAAGCAGAAAGATTATGCTCCTACTGTAGCAAGAACGGACTAACAGGGTCAGCTACCTATTAACCTTCATAATTAAATGCCGTCACTGTATGGATAGATCTCATTGTGAAAGGACCTATTACTGGATAATTCATAGGTAGAGCCAAAGAGCGTGAACTGTACAAGTTAAAGTTACCAATAACATTGATTAAATGAGAGAAGGGGCTCCGGTGTATAGAAAGGACCTCACCGTTTAAGAAGTAACCATAGAAACGATGGAAGCCACTATTCACTCATTTATTACTATTTATTTTATACCTAATATCCGTACAATTTTTTTTTTTTGGGGGGGGGTGAAATGCCCAGAAGAAATAAAAAAAAATCGTGGTTGGGAAGGTTATAGTAGCAAAAGCCATTGGAATTTGTATTTCATACATCAGAAGAATCCGTTTTGTTATTACTAAAGAGAGGGAAAAGAATGACTGAAAGAAATCAATTAGTTATTCAGCAAAGTTTCATTTGATTCAATGACCAGAATTAGACGAGGATATATAGCTCGGCGACGTCGAACAAAAATTCGTTTATTTGCATCAACCTTTCGAGGGGCTCATTCAAGACTTACTCGAACTATTACTCAACAGAAAATGAGAGCTTTGGTTTCCACTCAGCGGGATAGAGGCAGGCGAAAGAGAGATTTTCGTCGTTTGTGGATCACTCGCATAAATGCAGTAACTCGTGAGAATAAGGTATCCTATAGTTATAGTAGATTAATACATGATCTGTACAAGAAGCGGTTGCTTCTTAATCGTAAAATACTTGCACAAATAGCTATATCAAATAGGAATTGTCTTGACACAATTTCCAATGAGATTCTCAAATAAGGAGATTGAAAACGGAATGCTTTAAACGGAGGGGAGGGAGTTCCCCGGAGAATGAACTCCGGGAAGATAGAGTAGAAATGAATATGATAAGATCGGTAGTAGGAATGAACGAACACGTTTCAATAAAAAAAAAGAATGAGGTAAGAAGAAATCTTTTTTTTTATTATTATGACGCGAAAATCTCTCGGCTTTTTCGAACAAAACATCAATCTGAGTTCCAATTAATTAGAGTTTTGATTCGATTGAGGAATAGACTTATTTATTATTTTCTGGTTCTAGGACCGGTAGTTCTAGGGATCGATTCGGTTCTCTCAAACTGTTTCTCATTATTAAGAAAGGGTAACGAAGATAAAATACGAGCTTGTTTTATAGCAATAGTAATTAATCGTTGTTGTTTCAAGGTCAATCTATTCACTCGTCTAGATAATATTTTTCCTTGTTCACTAATAAATTGACTAATTAAACTCATGTTTCTATAATCAATTCGATCCCCCGATCCAATTGGGGGCAAACGCCTACGAAAAGATCTCTTGGATTTACGAAAAGGTCGCTTGGATTTATCCATGGTTTATTCCTATTCCTTATCTCTAAAATCCTATTTCTTCATTCATTTCGGATCCGATCGAAATAGGACTTGATTTGTATATATACATATATGTAATTTCTTCCTTGGAAGAGTAGCGCATGCGTTCCATTCGATCTATTTCTTTATCTCCGCATGAATCGTATGCTTGTAACAATAAGAACAGAATTTTTTCAATTCCAATCGACTAGGTGTATTGTGTCGATTTTTTTGAGTAATATATCTGGAAATGCCCCTCGATTCTTTATTCAAACCATTTCGGGCACAACCGGTACATTCCAAAATAATTATGACTCTGACATCTTTACCCTTGGCCATGAACCCCCTTTGGATTTACTCAATTCTTCCGTTTTCGATTCGAACCGAAGAAGAAGAAAGGAAGAAAAAAAAATAGAAGAGAAGCTGCTAACTCGAAATCCAATTCAATTAGGAAAGATTTCGTTGCAATCAATAAAGTAATAAAATCCAAAGAAAATAATAAGTAATACAACTATTTCTAACTTATCAATTATTCCCAATCCCAGTATTTCATTTACTATCTTGTATGATCTGGAACAGCTTGCCCTCAACCCACATTTCTATTCCTGTTCTTCCTCTATTAGTTCTATCCTGAACCCAAGTTTCACTGAGGTTCAATCCACTTTTATTCTTTCTCTTTCTTTCCTATCCTAAATAACTGAAAAAAGGGGGGGATTAGTCACAGAGAATTTCTTGTATCTCGAATCTTCTTGATCCCTTCCCATGCCAATAACTAGAATGAAAAAAAAGGGAATGTCAACGCATCTGGGAATAAACGATTGATCTCTATCAATAGACCTGCTAAAGACCCGAACCATAGAGTAGCTAGCACAGGTGCCGTGGAGAGATATGTTTTTATATCTCGCATTGAAAATCCTCCTTCTTTATTGTAATACATATATGGTCAGATGCATGTGTAGTTAAAGATCACTTGTATTTGTTTGTACGAGGAATCCCTAACTAAAATGGATATATACAACGATCCGATAGATGAGATCTACCTGTCCCTAAACCAGAAAAAGGCGAACTCTTCTTCCCGAGCATTACTGAATAAATATTCATTCCTTTATACGTTGGGTATGTATATAATTCTTTTTTATTATATGAGACGAAAAAGAATAAATGGCAAGAGAAAGTCTAGATAGATAGAGGAAATAACGATGTGGAAAACAAGACAAGGATTCTCTACAATGACACTGTACAACAATTGAAAGAAAGGGATGTAGCGCAGCTTGGTAGCGCGTTTGTTTTGGGTACAAAATGTCACGGGTTCAAATCCTGTCATCCCTACCTATTACTTCTCCTATGGACAGTAACGAGGGGTCAATTGAGATCGATTAAAATTGGACATAATCCATCATTTTAGGATACTATATCCATCCAAGATGGATTGGGAGTACAAAAAGAATTCTTTTCTTGAGAATAGTCGTATCTCCTGTCATAAGAAAGCGCTCTTAGTTCAGTTCGGTAGAACGTGGGTCTCCAAAACCCGATGTCGTAGGTTCAAATCCTACAGAGCGTGATTCTGTTCTTGTAATGCCCAATCACAATAAAATACCTTCACTAACTTGAACTGCAACCTGAATTTGACCTCCCGGAGATTAAGAAGGAGGTCAATCAAAAAAAGAGATGTTACTCAATTAAAGGTCCAACTGATCACCGCGTCTGTATTGTAAATATGCAGTTACGAATAATCCGGCCAAAGTAATAGGAATTAGGCCTAACACGATTCCAAATAGAAAAACTTCAATCATTTCAATTTGTTTGAAAGAAGAGAAAAAGAGAGGTAATATCTATCCCTAAATAGTAATCCGAATCGCGCATGAATCTCAATGACCAAGAATTGTTAATTGACGCGGGAAGGAACTAGAGAATACCGGGAATCTCACAGAAATATTCATTTTTATGAATTGTTCATTCAATTCATTTCAAATAAGTCGTATCTTGTTCAGACCAATCAATAGAGCTGGGGTTATAGTTGAAGCAGCCAGTAGAAAACCGAAATAACTAGTTATAGTAGGCATGAAGGAGCTAAATGAGATATGTTCTTTTTTATACATATGTTTAGAAAGCACTTACCTAAGTTTCCATTTTTGTGAGATACAATGATAAGAAAAAAT